TCAAAATGAATGTTTGTGAACAATGTGGACATTATTTGAAAATGAGTAGTTCAGAGAGAATCGAGCTTTCGATTGATCCAGGTACTTGGAATCCTATGGATGAAGACATGGTCTCTGCGGATCCCATTAAATTTCATTCGAAGGAGGAACCTTATAAAAATCGTATTGACTCTGCTCAAAAAACTACAGGATTGACTGACGCTGTTCAAACAGGTACAGGTCAACTAAACGGTATTCCGGTAGCCCTTGGGGTTATGGATTTTCAGTTTATGGGGGGTAGTATGGGATCCGTAGTAGGCGAAAAAATAACTCGTTTGATCGAGTATGCTACCAATCAATGTTTACCTCTTATTTTAGTGTGTTCTTCCGGAGGAGCACGAATGCAAGAAGGAAGTTTAAGTTTGATGCAAATGGCTAAAATTTCTTCAGTTTTATGTGATTATCAATCAAGTAAAAAGTTATTCTATATATCAATTCTTACATCTCCTACTACCGGTGGGGTGACAGCTAGTTTTGGTATGTTGGGGGATATGATTATTGCCGAACCCTATGCCTATATTGCATTTGCGGGTAAAAGAGTAATTGAACAAACATTGAAAAAAGCCGTGCCTGAAGGTTCACAAGCGGCTGAATCTTTATTACGTAAGGGCTTACTGGATGCAATTGTACCACGTAATCTTTTAAAAGGTGTTCTGAGCGAGTTATTTCAGCTCCATGCTTTTTTTCCTTTGAACAAAAATTAAATCAAATAGAACGGGTAGTTTATCAGAATTAAACGAAAACCCGGAAAAATTCATTTTTCTTTCGAATCATTTTTTTATCGATATTCTTGTTTACTACTCAGTAAACCTCTACCAACAAGCTAAAAAGTGAATTTTTGCTTTGGGGAAGTTCAAATTAGACTAGACAAATAAAAAAAAGTTCATTTTCCTCCCTTGCTTGCATATGTATAGATAATTCAAATAGAGATATATACAGATCTATAGAGAGTCTTCCATTTTGTAGAAATTTGTAATGGAATAAAATTTTTTCTTTATTAATGACTATTATAAGACAAAAATATAAGACAAAAAGAATAATAAATCTAACAAGGGGATTATGATACATCTATTTTATTTTGAAAGATTAAAAAGTCCATTTATTTAGTTTGGCGTTTCTTGTACCTATTTTTTTATTCTATTTCTATTAGGTTCTATTCTATATATTTCTATTAGGTTGTATATTAGTATTAGATATATATTTACTTAAAGATACTTAGTATAATTATATAATATATATAATAGAAATAATAAAAATACAAGATATTCTAAGAATATCTTTAGAATTCAGAATATAACAATAACAGGTACAAATATTAAATGGAGGTACCCATTTTATGACAACTTTCAATAACTTACCCTCTATTTTTGTGCCTTTAGTAGGCCTAGTCTTTCCGGCAATTGCAATGGCTTCTTTATTTCTTCATATTCAAAAAAATAAGATTTTTTAGATCGGCTGAGACCTAATCGTATCACTCCTTTTTTTGATTTTAAAAACTTCGATTCGATAAGACCCATTTGGTAGAATATTGTATAACACAAAGATTCCTACAAACATAAATAAAAAAAGCTCTTATGCATGTGTAAACGTAAATAAATTTGCGCTTTTTTGAAAAAAAAAAATGAATCATCATCGGGCCGATGTATGAAATTCAAGTCAATCTATTTATTTGTATGTATATAGCTATAGGGGATCATATAAAGGAAGGAGATGTTATTATTTAAGATATAAAAAATTCTATGAATTACTCCTAAGGTAAAGGTTCACAACAAAATAGTTGATGAGAGTTACTTTGAAAACAAAAAAAAGGAAAGTCATATTTTCTCAATTCCAAAAAATTGTATAACTGGATCTAATATATATGAGTTGGCGATCAGAATCTATATGGATAGAATTTATAACGGGGTCTCGAAAAACAAGTAATTTCTGCTGGGCCTTTATCTTATTTTTAGGTTCATTCGGATTCTTATTGGTTGGAACTTCCAGTTATCTTGGTAGAAATGTTATATCGTTATTTCCGTCTCAGCAAATCATTTTTTTTCCACAAGGGATTGTGATGTCTTTCTATGGGATCGCAGGTCTCTTTATTAGTTGCTATTTGTGGTGCACTATTTTGTGGAATGTGGGTAGTGGTTATGATCTTTTTGACCGAAAAGAAGGAATAGTGCGTATTTTTCGTTGGGGATTTCCTGGAAAAAGTCGTCGCATCTTTTTACGATTCTTTATGAAAGATATTCAGTCCATCAGAATAGAAGTTAAAGAGGGTGTTTCTGCTCGGCGTGTCCTTTATATGGAAATTCGAGGTCAAGGGGCTATTCCTTTAATTCGTACTGATGAAAATTTTACTACACGAGAAATTGAGCAAAAAGCTGCTGAATTGGCTTACTTCTTACGTGTACCAATTGAAGTATTTTGAAATGAATTAATTTTAAAAGACTAAATGCTTTGGCAGTAGGAAGAAAAAACTAAAGAATTTCTTTCTTTTTTTTTTTGTCAATTGAATATTCATCTATTCTTTTATGCTCGTTTTTTTGATATATTTGATAGAAAATAAAAGGAGTTTCTTCGTCTCGAAATTAGTATTGATCGAAAAAAGGGGGAATAACATCCTGGAAACCCCAATTTTTTCTTCATTCAAGTTGGAAGTGTATTCTGAGTCTATTTCTGTATTCTTTCTAGATTCAAAGCAAAGACTCAGTATTGAATCAACAGAAAAAGAGAAAATGGATTCATAGGCTCACTACATTCTATTGGAATTAGAATAGAAACTCATGCTCGATAGAAATAGTAGATCTAATAGAATCAACAAATGAGGTAGGTTCATTAACAATTCACAGATTCAAAATGGCAAAAAAGAAAGCATTCATTCCTTTTTTTTATTTTACATCTATAGTCTTTTTGCCCTGGTTGATCTCTCTCTGCTGTAATAAAAGTTTGAAAACTTGGATGACTAATTGGTGGAATACTAGACAATGCGAAACTTTTTTGAATGATATTCAAGAAAAAAGTGTTCTAGAAAAATTCATACAATTAGAGGAACTATTCCAGCTCGATGAAATGATAAAGGAATACCCAGAAACCGATTTACAACAATTTCGTCTAGGAATCCACAAAGAAACGATCCAATTCATCAAGATACACAATGAGTATCGTATCCATACAATCTTGCACTTCTCGACAAATCTAATATCTTTCATTATTCTAAGTGGTTATTCCTTTTGGGGTAAGGAAAAGCTTTTTATTCTGAATTCTTGGGTTCAAGAATTCCTATATAATTTAAGTGATACAATAAAAGCTTTTTCGATTCTTTTATTAACTGATTTATGTATCGGATTCCATTCGCCTCACGGTTGGGAACTAATGATTGGTTATATTTACAAAGATTTTGGGTTTGCTCATTATGAGCAAATTTTATCTGGTCTAGTTTCTACCTTTCCAGTCATTCTTGATACAATTTTTAAATATTGGATCTTTCGTTATTTAAATCGTGTATCTCCGTCACTTGTAGTGATTTATCATGCAATAAACGACTAAAAAATGATTCACTGATCCAATTTTAATCTTTCGTACCTTATACATCATAACCAAATCAAAGTCGTATTTACTTTACTCTTTTTACCCATGAGGGATTCCTTGTATATTTCAACACAAAAGATTTTTTTTTCAGTAAATGTAAATAGCAGAATTGTGGCTAGGGAAGTATATTATCGACCTACCTAACTTTATTGTAGAAATTTTCGGGATAAACGATTGGACCATGCAAACTAGAAATACCTTTTCTTGGATAAGGGAAGAGATTACTCGCTCCATATCTGTCTCACTCATGATATATATAATAACTTGGGCATCCATTTCAAGTGCATATCCGATTTTTGCCCAGCAGAATTATGAAAATCCACGAGAGGCAACAGGGCGTATTGTATGTGCCAATTGCCATTTAGCTAATAAGCCCGTGGATATTGAGGTTCCACAAACGGTACTTCCTGATACTGTATTTGAAGCAGTTGTTAAAATTCCTTATGATATGCAACTAAAACAAGTTCTAGCTAATGGTAAAAAAGGAGCTTTGAATGTGGGAGCTGTTCTTATTTTACCGGAGGGATTTGAATTAGCCCCCCCCGATCGTATTTCACCCGAGATGAAAGAAAAGATAGGAAATCTGTCTTTTCAGAATTATCGCCCCAATAAAAAAAATATTCTTGTAATAGGTCCTGTTCCTGGTCAAAAATATAGTGAAATAACCTTTCCTATTCTTGCACCAGACCCTGCTACTAATAAAGATGTTCACTTCTTAAAATATCCTATATACGTAGGTGGAAACAGGGGAAGGGGTCAGATTTATCCTGATGGTAGCAAAAGTAACAATACAGTTTATAATGCTACGGCAGGAGGGATAATAAGCAAAATTTTACGAAAAGAAAAAGGGGGATACGAAATAATCATAGTGGATGCATCGAATGGACGCGAAGTGATTGATATTATCCCTCGAGGCCTAGAACTTCTTGTTTCAGAGGGCGAATCCATTAAACTCGATCAACCATTAACGAGTAATCCTAATGTGGGTGGATTTGGTCAGGGGGATGCGGAAATAGTACTTCAAGATCCATTACGTGTCCAAGGCCTTTTGTTCTTCTTAGGATCGGTTGTTTTGGCACAAATCTTTTTGGTTCTTAAAAAGAAACAGTTTGAGAAGGTTCAATTATCCGAAATGAATTTTTAGATCTGTCTATTTAGCTTTATCAAATTCGTACAAAAGAACAAAAAAAATTATGAAAAGCCTTTTGCCTCTCTTTAGATTTGCTATTTCTTTTCGACCAGATGTCAGGAATTACTTGTATCATAGTCCTAATCCTAGTATGTATATTGAGAAGAATTCACTTTACCCCCCCCCCCTTTATTTATTTTTCAATAAAAATTTGAAAAATGGGAAGGGGTGTGATGTAACTCTGTCGTTATTGACC